TATTAAATTTTCAAATATTGGCTAATCAGTCCTACCCTGTGGCCTTGGAAATATTATTTTATATTGGATTTTTTCTTGCTTTTGCTGTGAAATTACCAATCATACCCCTACATACATGGTTACCAGATACCCACGGAGAAGCGCATTATAGTACTTGTATGCTTCTAGCAGGAATCTTATTAAAAATGGGAGCGTATGGATTAGTTCGAATCAATATGGAATTATTTCCTCATGCTCATTCTCTATTTTCTCCTTGGTTGATAATAGTGGGCGCAATACAAATAATCTATGCAGCTTCAACATCTCTTGGTCAACGAAATTTAAAAAAAAGAATAGCCTATTCCTCTGTATCTCATATGGGTTTCATAATTATAGGAATTGGTTCTATCACAGATATGGGACTCAATGGGGCCCTTTTACAAATAATCTCTCATGGATTTATCGGTGCTGCACTTTTTTTCTTGGCTGGAACAACTTATGATAGAATACGTCTTCTTTATCTTGACGAAATGGGTGGAATAGCTATCCCAATGCCAAAAATGTTCACGATATTGAGTAGCTTTTCGATGGCTTCCCTCGCATTACCAGGTATGAGTGGTTTTGTTGCCGAATTAATAGTGTTTTTTGGACTAATTACTAGTCCAAAATTCCTTTTAATGACAAAAATCTTAATTACTTTTGTAATGGCAATTGGAATTATATTAACCCCTATTTATTTATTATCTATGTTACGTCAGATGTTCTATGGATACAAGATATTTAATGGCCAAAACTTTTCTTTTTTTGATTCTGGTCCGCGAGAGTTATTTCTTTCGATCTCTATTTTTTTACCTGTACTCGGTATTGGTATGTACCCCGATTTCGTTCTTTCACTATCAGTTGAAAAGGTTGAAGTTATCCTATCTAATTCTTTTTTTAGATAGTTTTTTATTTATAAAAAAATGAAAAAAAAAATCTTATCATTTACAAAAAGGTTCGTTGTACAATGACAAAAAAAAACGCTTTTTCTTCTCTTGTGTTAATTAAAATGAACTAGCCAGAGCGCCGTGACCCTGATTCGCGGGGCTCTCGCTAGTTCACACAAAGTTTGATATGCGTTATATGCTTTTCTATTCCTAATTGGTAAGTGGTAAGAACTCCTTTTTGAATTTAATTAGATGTTAATGTAAATGAACCATAACTATGTAATCCTATTCCTAATAGATTTACTCCAAAATAGCATATCCAAATTATAAGAAATCCAATAAACGCTACAATTGCTGAATTTGTACCCTTCAATTTTAGATTTGTTTGAGTATGTAAATAAATTGCAAATATGATCCAAGTAATAAAAGCCCAAGTTTCTTTTGGATCCCAACTCCAATAGGACCCCCATGCTTCATTAGCCCATACTGCTCCAGAAAGAATTCCTATCGTTAAAAAGAGAAATCCTAGACTAATAACCCGATAACTCCAATAATCCAATTGTTGAATCAATTGCGACTTATAATAATTACTTGGAGAAAAAAAAGAAGTTTTTTTAAAAAGATTTTTTCCTTCATTTATGTATTCGACTTTACCAAGGAAAAATGATTTATTTAAATTTAATAAACGATTACTCGTAGAAAAAAATTTTCTATTTTTTCGAACTGTAATGACTAGAAGTGATACGGATAATAATGATCCACATAAAAGGGCCACATATCCCAATATCATCATACTTACATGCATTATTAACCACTCGGATTGAAGAGCAGGTACTAATATTTTTGATTCGTGTATTTCAGTTAAAAGGCCTGAGGTAGCAAAGCCCTGGGAAAAAATAGCACTTGGACCTATTATTGTGCTTAGAAAATTTTGATTTTTTCTGAAATACGGAACTATATAAATAAAGGAAAAACTCCATGAAAGAAAGATTAACGATTCATATAAATCACTTAGTGGAAACTGTTTCGAATAAATCCAACGAGAAATTAATAATCCTGTTATACACAAAAAGGTCGTTATCATGCCCTTTTCGGATGAATCATATAGTTTTACGATTTCATCGACAAAAAAGGTTATCAAATGAATTGTAATTAAAATGGCAACAGTCGAAAAAGAAATATGAGTTAATATATGCTCTAAAGTTGAAAATATCATAAAAAAGAGTTCCTTAATTATAAAATCGAAATCGGCAATTGAATTCATTATTCATTATAGGATCTATTTGATTTTTTTAGGAAATGGCCTGCCGCTACTCGGACTCGAACCGAGATGCTCTAGCACTGCTTCCTAAGAGCAGCGTGTCTACCAATTTCACCATAGCGGCTTGTCTTGACCTCATACTCATAATAGCCTATGAATAAGGAATAAGCAATCGTCTAGATTTAAGAATTCAATTGGGTGCAATATTTTATTTTTAGGAAAGATTCAAATCAATGAATAAAAATCTGTTCAAATATGTCCTTGAAGGTTCATTATATTAGTTTAGGGTTTTATTGTGTATTTGAGACTCTTCTTTTCTTTACTTGAATTCTTGTAAAACCAGAAAGTCTTACTATGAATTAAGGGATAGAACCTTTCCCCCCAAAAACATTTTTAAAATTAAGCGTTTTTGATTTATTTCATTTTAAGAAGTGCAACCAAAAAATAAGTTTTATCAATGAACAAAAAACCTATTTTAGATTATTCAAAATTCACACATATTTATCCATAAAATTTGCACTAAGTGTTTTTGCGTGAATTGATGGCGAGAGATTTCAAGTTGTGCAAAAAAATATTTTTATAGTACAAATAAGTTGCTGGGGGAAATAAGACTCTCATTCTGGAAAGAAACTATACTAAAAAGAAAGTGAGTATCGTGTGTTTTTTGTCAAAAAAAGACTTTGTTTGAATTCGGTTTAAATTGAAAGTAAAACAGAAGAATTCCATTTCCTATGAATTAATTCAACAGGAAATGGAATTTGCGAATTTTATTTTTGAAACGGAAGAAGTGAATTTTTAAGTCAGGTCAATTTATATTTTTCTAAGATTTTCTGTTTTATTTCTTAATAACTTATTTTTTTATTTTATTTGTTTGTCGCACAAAAAAACTTTTTGAAATCCCGGTAGAAAGAGATTTCCCTAAAGAAAACGCTTTTAACGCCGCCCAATAGCCTTTCCTTTTCCAAAAATTTTTACGAATACGCTTTTTTGATGCAGAAGTACGTTTTTTTGGAACTGCCATTTAAATAAAAATTAAGAGATTACTCGTTGATATAGCTGGATGTGAAAGACATCTATTGTTTAAAAAAACCTGCGCTTTTCTAGATAATTTTTTTTTTTCTAAAATTCGAAAAGAATGGAATATGAACGATATGGTAAAATCCCAGAAAATTTTTCTAAAAAATAAAAAACAAGAAGAATATTTTTAGTAACTTGTCAAAATTTCACTTCCATTTTGAAATTCGAAGGAAACTAATAATTAATCTTTGTCTTTTGTATGATTTGACCAATTGTAACTTCTTGATTTGAATATTTGAAATATTTCGAAGAAATTCAGAAAGAGAAAGAATAAGTAAAAAGAAAGAAAAATGAAAAAATTTTATTTTTTATATTTAAGTTAGGTTAAGCTTAGTGCATATTTTCATTTTTTTATTGACTCCTTTCAAAAGAAGTAAGGTCCGATAAATCGGAAAGAATCAATTACGAATTTAAATTTTTTTATGCAACAGACATATCAATATGGGTGGATTTTACCTTTCGTTCCACTTCCAATTCCTATGTTAATAGGAGTGGGACTTCTTCTTTTTCCGACAGCAACAAAAAATATTCGTCGTATGTGGGCTTTTTCAAGTATTTTATTGTTAAGTATAGTCATGATTTTTTCAATTAATCTGTCTATTCAGCAAATAAATAGCAGTTCTATCCACCAATATGTATGGTCTTGGACACTCGATAATGATTTTTCTTTAGAATTTGGATGCTTGATCGACCCACTTACTTCTATTATGTCAATGTTAATCACTACTGTTGGAATCATGGTTCTTATTTATAGTGATAATTATATGGCTCACGATCAAGGATACTTGAGATTTTTTGCTTATATGAGTTTTTTCAGTACTTCGATGTTGGGATTAGTTACTAGTTCAAATTTGATACAAATTTATTTTTTTTGGGAATTAGTTGGAATGTGTTCCTATCTATTAATAGGGTTTTGGTTTACGCGACCTCCTGCGGCAAATGCTTGTCAAAAAGCATTTGTAACTAATCGTGTAGGGGATTTTGGTTTATTATTAGGAATTTTAGGGTTTTATTGGATAACAGGTAGTTTTGAATTTCAGGATTTATTCGAAATACTCAATAACTTGATTTATAATAATGAAGTCAACTTTTCCTTTGTTACTTTGTGTGCTGCTTTATTATTTTCCGGTGCGGTTGCTAAATCTGCACAATTTCCCCTTCATGTGTGGTTACCCGATGCTATGGAGGGACCTACTCCTATCTCGGCTCTTATACACGCTGCTACTATGGTAGCAGCGGGGATTTTTCTTGTAGCTCGCCTTCTCCCTCTTTTCATGGTTATACCCTATATAATGAATTTCATCTCGTTGATAGGCATAATCACACTATTATTAGGAGCTACTTTAGCTCTTGCTCAAAAAGACATTAAAAGGGGTTTAGCCTATTCGACAATGTCTCAATTGGGTTATATGATGTTAGCTCTAGGAATGGGGTCTTATCGAAGTGCTTTATTTCATTTGATTACTCATGCTTATTCAAAAGCATTATTATTTTTAGGGTCTGGGTCCGTTATTCATTCAATGGAAACTGTTGTTGGCTATTCTCCGGATAAAAGTCAGAATATGGTTTTTATGGGTGGTTTAACAAAATATATACCGATTACTAAAACCTCTTTTTTATTAGGTACACTTTCTCTTTGTGGTATTCCGCCCCTTGCTTGTTTTTGGTCAAAAGATGAAATTCTTAATGATAGTTGGTTCTATTCGCCAATTTTCGCAATAATAGCTTGGGCTACTGCAGGATTAACCGCATTTTAT